CTGCTTCAAATACAGTATCAGGAAGTACAGCTTGCGGAACTTCAATATCCACAGGCTTATTAGCTAAATGGCAATTGGCGCATACAATTCGCCCAGTTGCTTCTCGTGGATTTTCATAACCTTTCTGCGCAAAAATGGGATACGCATTTGAAATAGATGTTCGAGTTATTACATATATCATGATCGATACAGAAATAGATCGAGCGATCTGTTCCTTTACCCAAGAAAAAGAAAAAGTATTTCTATTTTGCATGATCCAATCATTCATCCAGGAATTTCTACAATAAATTAGATAGGTAGCTAGTATAGTTCCCTATCCACGAGTCTGCCATTGTACTGAAATAATTCTATTGAAATAGGACAAATACCTTGAAGAGGTAGAAGTATAAAGAAAGAATAAGTCAAATGGAAAATGCTTTCTTTATGCGCGAAGAAAAATTTGGATTGATATCAGGAGATCAAATAAGTTCTTCATTCATTCATTGAATGATAAATGACTACAAGCGAAGGAGATACGCGATTTAAAAAACGGAAGATCCAATATTTCACAATTGTATCTAGAATAACTGGAAAAGTGGAAACAAGACCAGATATAATTTGGTCGTTATGAGCCAATCCAAAATCATTGTAGATCGAACCAATCATTAGTTCCCAACCATGGGTCGAGTGAAATCCAATCCATAAATCAGTAACTAAAAGAATCGAAAAAGCTTTTATTGTGTCATTTAAGTTATAGAAGAATTCCTGAACCCAAGAATTAAGAATGACAAGTTCTTCATTACCCAGAATAAAATAACCGCTTAAAATAGCGAAACATATTATATTTGTCGAAAAATGCAAAATGATATGGAGATGATATTCATTGTGTGTTTTGACCAATTGTATCGTTTCCTTGTGTATTCCTATACGAAGCTTTTGTATATTTTGTATATGTGTCTCTGGGTATTCTTTTATCATTTCATCCAACAAGAATAGTTCTTCTAATTCTAGGAATTTTTCTATAACATTTTTCTCTTGAATATCATTCAAAAAAGTTTCGGATTGCCTAGTATTCCACCAATTAATAATCCAAGGTTCGAGACTTTTTTGAAATGAGAGAGAGACCCACCAGGGCAAAAATACTATAGATGCAAGATATGGGAGGGAAATCAATGCTTTCTTTTTTTTCATTTTTTTTTATCTGTGAATTGTTAATGAACTGCTTCATTTGTCAACTCTATCTGATCTGATGTTTCTCTAAAGCACAAGTTCTATAACAAGGTATGGAACCTATGGATCTATTCCCATTTTTGTATAATAATTGACTCCTTAGATCCAGAAGGAATTAAGGAATATAGAAATAAAATAAGGGTCCTTTTTCGGATGAAAAAAAATTAGAAATAAATAGATAGAGAAATAATATAATATAAAAAGTAAATAAATTAAGTAATAAATATGGAGTTGGGCCCTAATACGCATACAAATACGGATACAAAAGGGTTTTGGTATAGAAAAAATGTATTCTTATTATAGTTTATTATATTTATTATAGTTGGAATAGTTGTAGTTGTTCCATATACGTTCCCCAACTTTTGTTTTATTCTAGCGGGTTGTTGCGTTAACGGAACGAGGAAATGGAATCTAACATGTTTTTCTCGAATGAACAGTCTGAGGAAACTTCAATTGTATTAAAAAAAAGGGAAATTAGCAAGCTCCTTCTATTATGTGGAGAAAACATTCATTCTTCGTTTGGTTCATTTCAAAATACTTCAATTGGTACGCGCAAGAAATAGGCCAATTCAGCAGCTTTTTGCTCAATTTCTCGCGGAGTCAAATTCTCATCAGTACGAGTCAAGGGAATGTTTCCTTGGCCTCTGATTTCCATATAAAGAATACGACGAGGAAAAAGACCCTCTTGAACCTCCATTCTGATTGATTGGATATCTTTCATAAAGAAGCGAAGGAAGATGCGACGATTTATTCCAGGGAATCCCCAACGAAAAATACACATTATTCCTTCTTTTCTATCGAATCGGTCATAACCACTACCTACATTCCATGAAATTGTGCACCACAAATATGAACTAATGAATAGACCCGCGATTCCATAGAAAGACATCACGATTCCTTGTGGAAAAAAAATGATTTGCTGAGATGGAAATCCAGGTATCAGATTCCTACCAAGATAACTAGAAGTTCCAACCACTAAGAATCCTAGTGAACCTAAAAAAAGGATACAGGCCCAGCAAAAATTACTTGCTTTTCGAGACCCTGTTATAAGTTCTATCCATATATGTTCTGATCGCCAGTTCATACTATACTAGACCCAGTTGCATTCGATTGGAATTGAGAAAAAATTTGACTTTACTTTTCATGATGCCGAAGTAACTTTCATCAACTAGCACTAGTCTGATATGAACCATTAGGAATAATTGGTTAGATACATATACTTTCTATTATCAAAATATTCGCCGATCGTTTTTAACCAGATATACCCGCATATCATATACATACATTTATGCGGATATCATGTATCCGCATGCATAACAGTTCTTTCGTTTGTGTTCGGAAAAAGCCACATATTGTCCCATATTACACTAAACAAATATCTGTATTATGATTCAGTGTTGAAATAAATTGATGAAATTTGGTCCCATCGGATCTAGACAATCTTATTTTTTTGGACATGAAGAAATAAAGAAGCCATTGCAATCGCAGGAAATACTAGGCCCACTAAAGGGACAAAAATGGAGGGTAAGTTAAGATCTGTCATAGAATGGGTACCTCGATTTAATATTTGTACCTATTATAAAGATATCTTATGATAAGTATCTCTATTATATAGAAACTATTCTAAATAATATTAATATTTAAGTAGTTAATAAGTGCAAGGAATGAGAACTAAATGAAGTGTACTTATTCATCTTTTTAGACGAATATATATGATAATCCGCTTTAAGTTTAAGAAATTTTATTATTCCCCCATCCTTGTAGACATAGAAATCACTTCTATATCTATATTTTCATTTTATTTCGATATTTTTTTTTTTTGCGTTTTTATTCAAAGGAAAGAAACCGTGCAGCTGAAATAACTCACTCAGAACACCTTTTAAAAGATTACGCGGTACGATTGGGTCAAATAAGCCCTTATGGAATGAATACTCAGCCGCTTGTGAACCGTCGGGTACTGTTTTATTCAATGTTTGTTCAATTACTCTTTTACCCGCAAAAGCAATATAGGCGTTGGGTTCAGCAATAATAACATCTCCTAACATACCAAAACTGGCAGTTACTCCACCAGTTGTAGGAGATGTAAGGATTGATACATAGAATAACTTTTTATTTGATTGATAATTATATGAAGCAGAAGATATTTTAGCCATTTGCATCAAGCTCAAACTTCCTTCTTGCATACGTGCTCCCCCAGAAGCACACACAATAATGACAGGTAGAGATCGATTAGTAGCATACTCGATCAAACGGGTGATTTTCTCGCCTACTACGGATCCCATACTACCCCCCATGAACTGAAAATCCATAACCCCAACTGCTATGGGAATACCATTTAGTTGACCTAGGCCTGTTTGAACAGCTTCAGTTAAACCTGTCCTTCTTTGATAAGAATCGATACGATCTCTATAAGGTTCCTCCTCTGAATGAAATTCAATGGGGTCCATAGAGACCATATCTTCATCCATGGGATCCCAAGTGCCCGGATCAATCAAAAGTTCGATTCTATCTGAACTACTCATTTTCAAATGATATCCACACTGTTCACAAATATGCATTTTTGACCTAAAAAATTTTTTATAATTTAATCCATAACAATTTTCGCATTGAACCCATAAATTTCTGTATTTTTTATTTATATCCAAATCATTAGATCTTCCTCTTATATTGAAATCACGGTTGTTACCACCAGTTCTTATACTAGAATTCCTGCTTTGACTACCTTCAGTACAAATGAAACTAGAAATGTAACTGTCACTGTAATTGTCGGTACCGCTGAAAGTGTCACTATGAATACTGACTTCAAAACGAAGATAACTATCAATGCAACTATTAATGTGATTATTCCAACTAGATTGAGTATCATACATGTAATGATAATAGTAGTGATTGTTACTCTTAGACCTACTATTCAAATAATTGGAAAAAAAATTTTCTAGTTCACTCAGAAAAAAACTATTATTGTCAATCTCAAAAATCTGATTTTCAATATCAAAATATACAGAATAACTGTCACCATTACCATCCCTAACTAAAAAAGTGTTATCAGAGATAAAACTCCAAATATCCCTGATATCAAATAAATAATCAACATTTCTGAAACTATAACTACCACTATCACTCCAACTAGGAATGTTATTCTCCGTATCATTTAGAATGGGCTCTTCGCTTCCACCGGTATGTCCAACAGCATTAAGACTATCCATTGATTTACTTAGCCCACACTTATGTTCTAACTTCTCCTTAGACAACATCGAATTGAACCACCACTTTTTCATAGAGTCTTCTTGCTCCCTATTTGATGAAAATATAATAGATGAATAGTCATTCGATGAATAATCATTTTACTATTTTATTTCCGATCAGAATTAAGCATATGATCCAATCATTGGAATTGTTAACTAACAACGGGTGAGTATTGAAAGAAATGATTCTTTTTGGGGGTAATTCAGGGTATCACTATCAATATATATATTGATATATATATTATGATAGGATCTAGAATCCTCAATTAGAAATATAAAAAGAGGTTTCTCTCATGTCATGTACAAAAAAATGCTCATCGAAAAGATAAAAAGATAAATAGTTGTTTCTTCCTATACTAGAATATAACCTATAAATGAAATGAAGAATTCATTCTCGTATAATCTCGTATCATATAATCAAATAATAAGTTTCTATTGCAACATGAAATGAAAAAGACAATATACAGGGTGGGTAGAGAGGAGCCCCCCTTGGCTTGATCTATAGCCTGAAACTGCGGGATAGAAAATGATCCACCAATCCCAAGG